AGATATACTCGAAACAAGAACTCGATTGTGTAATGACGATACTAACAACGAATATTTCCCTAAAACGTATGATCCTTTCTTAAATGGGATCTGTCGAGGGGTAACAATGAAAAAAAGGCTTTCACCTTATAAAATGTCGATAGAAAATTTAAGAGAAAGGTTTGGTATAAATCGGGTTTACGCTATTCTTTTTCCAGATGCCGATTTCCAAGAATTTGAACAGAAAACAGATACATTAGATTTTGATAAAAAACAATTTTTAATAGAAAGGGCGGCTTTAACTGGAACTCGAACTCATGAATTTGATAGAGAACTAAAATTTTTATTCTTTTTATTCAATGCCGTCGGACCCCATACTAATGATCAAAAAATTTCAAAGGAATCTATTAAAGAATCTATTGGAATAAAAGAAATTAGTAAAAAAGTCCTCCAATGGTCATGCAAATTAATCACAGATTTAGAACAACTATCGGGCGAATATCAAGAACCCCTATCATTCGACGATCTAATTCGCTCAAGAAAAGCCAAACGTGTTGTTATTTTCACCACTAACAAGGACAATGATATCTCTAATACTAATAATAAGGATATTAATTCTACAGATCCAAGAAATGAAGTGGCTTTGCTACGTTATTCACAACAATCGGACTTTCGGCGAGGAATAATTAAAGGTTCTGTGCAAGCTCAAAGGCGTAAAATTTTAATTTGGGGGCTTTTTCAAGCAAACGTGCATTCTCCCCTTTTTTTGGACAGAATCAAAGGACCCTCCCGCTTTTCCTTTGATATATCCGAAATCGTTAAAATGATTTTTAAAAATTGGACAGGTAAGGGAGTACAATCCGAAATTGGGGAGTATATAGACAAAGAAACAAAAAAAGAAAAGAACAAAAAAGAGGAGAACATAAAAAAGGAACAAACGCGGATAGAGATAGCGGAAGCATGGGATACCATTCCATTTGCGCAAGTAATAAGGGGCTCCATGTTAATAACTCAATCTATTCTAAGAAAATATATTATATTGCCTTCATTGATAATAGCCAAAAATATTGGACGTATATTATTATTGCAATTTCCTGAATGGCTTGAGGATATACAAGAATGGAATCAAGAAATGCATGTTAAATGTACCTATAATGGTATCCAATTATCAGAAACAGAATTTCCGGAAAATTGGTTGACAGATGGTATTCAGATAAAAGTTCTACTTCCTTTCTGTCTCAAACCTTGGCACAAATATAAACTACGATTTTCTGATAAAAAACTAATGAAAAAGAAAAAACAAAAAGATGATTTTTGTTTTTTAACAGTTTGGGGAATGGAAACAGAACTTCCCTTTGGTTCTCCCAGAAAAGGATATTCCTTTTTTGAGCCCGTTTTTAAAGAACTGGAAACAAAAATTGGAAAATTCAAAAGGGCTTATTTATTAGCTCTAAGAGTTTTAAAAGTCAAAACGAAATTAGTTGCAAAAGAAACAAAAAAATGGGTTATCAAAAGTTTTTTATTTCTAAAAAGAATAATAAAAGGGCTTTCAAAATTTAACCCAAGTCCACTATTTAGCTTAAGAAAAGTATCTGAATCGAATGAACTTAAAAACGAAAAAGATTCTAGAATCAGAAATCAAATAATTCATGAATCATTTAGTCTAATTCAATCTCCAAATTGGACAAATTCTTCACTGACAGAAAAAAAAGAGAAGAATCTGACTGATAGAACAAGCACAATCCAAAATCAAATAGAAAAAATAACAAAAGAAAAAAAAAAAATAACCCCAAGAATATATATTAGTCCTACCAAAAAAAGTTATAATGCTAAAAGATTCGAATTGCCAACAAATATTTGGCAAATATTAAAAAGAAGAAATATCCGATTAATTTCTCAATTAGATTGTTTTATAAAAATTTTCGTTGAAAGAGTATACATAGATCTATTTTTATCTCTTATTAATATTCCCAAACTCAATACACATCTTTTTCTTGAATCGATAAAAAAAATTATGGATAAGCCCATTAATGATGATGAAGCAAATCAAGAAAGGCTTAATAGAAAAAATAAAAATACAATTCACTTTATTTCAACTATTTCAACCCTAAAAAGGTCAATTGATAGTATTAGAAATACGACAAATTCACATAGTTTTTGTGACTTATCCTATTTGTCACAAGCATATGTATTTTACAAATTATCACAAATCCAAGTTACTAACTTGTATAAATTACAATCTGTTTTTCAATATCACGGAATGCCTTTTTTTATTAAGACTGAAATAAAGGATTCTTTTGAAACACAAGGAATAATTCATTCAAAATCTAAATTAAGTCATAAGAAACTTCCGAGTTATGAAATGAATGGATGGAAAAACTGGTTAAAGGGACATTGTCAATACGATTTATCTCGAATTAGATGGTCTGGATTAATACCACAAAAGTGGAGAAATAGGGTTAATCCACGTCGTATGGCTAAAAATAAAGATTCATATGAAAAAATGCAGTCTAAAAAACAAAAAGATTCTGAAGTATATTACTTATTGAATCAAAAACAAAAAGATAATTTTCAAAAAAACTCTAAATATGATCTTTTATCATATAAATCTATTAATTTGAATTATGAAAATAAGAGGGACTCATCTATTTATCGATCGAACTCTCAAGTAAATAAGAATGAAGATAGTTCTTCTAATTCTAACACACATAAACAAAAATTTTTTGATATATGGAGGAGTATTCCTATTAATAATTATGGCCATATTAGATATATGGAAAAAAATCCCGATAGAAAATATTTTGATTGGAAAATTCTCAATTTTGATCTTAGACAAAAAGTCACTATTGAGTCCTGGACCAAAATCGACATCAAGAGTAACCAAAATACTAAGATTGATACTAACAATTATCAAATAATTAATAAAATTGATAAAAAAGACCTTGTTTATTTTCCGTCTCCGAAAACTCTTAAAATCTATTCACCAAATCCTCCAAAAGCTTTTTTGGATTGGATGGGAATGAATGAAGAAATACCAAATCGTCCGATATCAACTCTGGGACTTTGGTTCTTCCCAGAATTTGTGCTACTTTATAATCTATATAAAATCAACCCATGGGTTATACCAAGTAAAATACTTCTTTTAAATTTGAATCCAAATGAGAATACTGTTAATGAAAATAAAAACATCGAAAGAAACAAAAAAGAAAAAGGGGAATGTGTTTCAAAAATAAAGAATAAAAATCGAAATCAAAAAGAAAAAGAACCCGCCGAAAGCAAAAGAGATCTTAGATCAAATGTACAAAAACAAGAACAAGGGAATCCGGGATCTGTTCCTTCAACAAACCACAAAAAAGACATTGAAGATCCTTATGCAAAATCGAAGGAGAAGGGGGGTAAAAAATACAAAAGTAATACAGGAGCAGAACTAGATTTGTTCCTAAAACATTATTTACTTCATCAATTGAGATGGGGCGATACTTTGAATCAAAGAATGATCAATAATATCAAAATATATTGTCTCCTGCTTAGGCTGATAAATCCACGAAAAATTACTATATCCTCAATTCAAAGAAGAGAAATGAGTTTGGATATAATGCCGATTCAGAAGAATTTGAGTCTTGCAGAATTGATCAAAAAGGGGGTCTTGATTATCGAACCCACTCGGCTGTCTGTAAAAAATGATGGAGAATTTATTATGTATCAAACCATAGGTATTTCATTGGTTCATAAGAGTAAGCACCAAGCCAATCAAGGATATCGAGAACAAACCTATGTTGATAACAATGATTTTGATTTCCTTGTTCCCGAAAAGATTTTATCGCATAGACGTCGTAGAGAGTTTAGAATTCTTATTTCTTTCAATTCAAAGAATAGGAATAAAAATAGGAATAAAAACACAATATTTTTTGCTGAGAACAACTGCAGTCAACCTTTGGCCAAAGAAAACCATCTTGATAAGGATGGTTTTCTTTGGCCTAATTATCGATTAGAAGATTTAGCTTGTATGAATCGCTATTGGTTTGATACGAATAATAGCAGTCGTTTCAGTATGTTAAGGATACAGATGTATCCGCAGCTGAAAAGTCGTTGATAGTCCATTTTTCCTATTCCTATATATGCTATGCCGTATACGGTATATGTATACGGTATATGAAAGTAAAGAGACCCCCGCCTTCCATGCCATTCTAATATAGGCTAGGAAGACTAAAACCACTGAGGTAGCAATTAGACCTAAAAATCAATTAACAGAATCTTCTTCATTTTAGGTCTCAATTATGCCAGATGAATTAATATGAGTTGATAAAATCAAATTAGGAGTCCATAAAGAAATTCAGATTATTTTATTGTATATAACAATAACACATTAAAATTAATAGCATTCATTATTATTACTCATCGATAAAATCCATATCTGTAAAAGTGGAAGAGGGAAAATATTTTATGGTAAAAAATGCATTCATTTCGGTTATTTATGAAGAAGAAAAGGGAGGGTCGGTTGAATTTCAAATATTCAGTTTTACCAATAAGATACGGAGACTTACTTCACATTTGGAAGTGCACAAAAAAGACTATTTATCTCAGAGAGGTTTGCGAAAAATTTTAGGAAAACGTCAAAGACTATTAGCTTATTTGGCAAAAAAAAATCGAGTACGTTATAAAGACTTAATTGGCCAGTTGAATATTCGAGAGACAAAAACTCGTTAATTATAAGAATCGGGTTAAGTACTTAATTTTTTTTATTCGTTTCAATTTGGATAAACTTCTTTTCATTTTCAGCAATTCATGGAAGAATTAATGGTTAAAAAACTTAATGACTGTACCAGCTACAAGAAAAGACCTCATGATAGTCAATATGGGTCCTCACCACCCATCAATGCATGGTGTTCTTCGACTTATCGTTACTCTAGACGGTGAAGATGTTATTGACTGTGAACCAATATTGGGTTATTTACACAGAGGGATGGAGAAAATTGCAGAAAATCGAACAATTGTACAATATTTGCCCTATGTAACACGTTGGGATTATTTAGCTACTATGTTCACAGAAGCAATAACTGTAAACGGGCCCGAACAATTAGGAAATATTCAAGTACCTAAAAGAGCTAGTTATATCAGAGTCATTATGTTGGAGTTGAGTCGTATAGCTTCCCATTTGTTATGGCTTGGCCCCTTTATGGCAGATATTGGCGCCCAGACCCCTTTCTTCTATATTTTTCGAGAAAGAGAATTGATATATGACCTATTCGAAGCTGCTACGGGTATGCGAATGATGCACAATTATTTTCGTATCGGAGGAGTAGCTGCTGATCTACCTTATGGCTGGATAGATAAATGTTTGGATTTTTGTGATTACTTTTTAACGGGGGTTGCTGAATATAAAAAGCTTATTACACGGAATCCTATTTTTTTAGAACGAGTTGAAGGCGTGGGCATTATTGACGGAGAAGAAGCACTAAATTGGGGTTTATCAGGACCAATGCTACGGGCTTCCGGAATCCAATGGGATCTTCGTAAAGTTGATCATTACGAGTGTTACGACGAATTTGATTGGGAAGTGCAATGGCAAAAAGAAGGGGATTCACTAGCTCGTTATTTAGTACGAATCGGTGAAATGACAGAATCCATAAAAATTATACAACAGGCTTTGGAAGGAATTCCGGGGGGGCCTTATGAGAATTTAGAAATACGACGTTTTGATAGAGTAAAAGATCCCAAATGGAATGATTTTGAATATCGATTTCTTAGTAAAAAGCCTTCCCCAACTTTTGAATTGGCAAAACAAGAACTTTATGTGAGAGTCGAAGCCCCAAAAGGAGAATTAGGAATTTTTCTGGTAGGAGATCAGAGTGTTTTTCCTTGGAGATGGAAAATTCGACCCCCAGGTTTTATCAATTTGCAAATTCTTCCTCAGTTAGTTAAAAGAATGAAATTGGCTGATATTATGACGATATTAGGTAGCATAGATATCATTATGGGAGAAGTTGATCGTTAAAAATGATAATTGATACAACCGAAATGCAAGCTATCAATTCTTTTTACAGATTGGAATCCGTAAAAGAGACCTATGGGATTCTATGGATACTTGTTCCGATTTTGACTCTTGTATTAGGAATCACAATAGGTGTACTCGTAATTGTTTGGTTAGAAAGAGAAATATCTGCAGGGATACAACAACGTATTGGACCTGAATACGCCGGCCCCCTAGGAATTCTTCAAGCTCTAGCAGATGGTACAAAACTACTTTTCAAAGAGAACCTTCTTCCATCTAGAGGAGATGGTCGTTTATTCAGTATCGGACCATCTGTTGCAGTCATATCCATTTTACTAAGTTATTTAGTAATTCCTTTTGGATATCGCCTTATTCTAGCGGATCTTGGTATTGGTGTTTTTTTATGGATTGCTATTTCAAGCATTGCTCCAGTTGGACTTCTTATGTCGGGATATGGATCAAATAATAAATATTCCTTTTTAGGTGGTCTAAGGGCTGCTGCCCAATCAATTAGTTATGAAATACCATTAACTTTATGTGTATTGTCAATATCTCTACGTGTGATTCGGTGAAATACAAATTTTTTACTAGTTCTTTTCTTTCTAACTAATTTTTAAGATTTTAAGAAGAGGGTTAGATAAATATTTTTTTTAGTCATCATTTGGGTTGATGAACTAAAGCGGGTAGTTATATGAGTGAAAAAAAACGGCTTACAAATTTGCAGTAAAAAGATTAAGTCTCATTTCCTATGTACAAGAATTAAGTAAAAATAAATATAAGCATAGAAGCAGTAGAGACTGTTTACCCCAGGTTAGTTATCATCACTTGAAGCGGGTTTAAACGGCAGAAATCGAGTGGATGGTTAGAAAGACCAAAATACACAAAGGATTGGTAATGGATATTCTCTAAATTATTCAAGAGGATGTTTCTGTATATAAACGGAATTCAAATTGGGACTTTAAGTTAGTAGAAATGATCAAGACGTACTACCCACGATTCCGACCCAGAGTATGCTCCTATCCACCGATTAAATAAATAACTACCAAGAACGAAGTAATCTTTTAGTTTGATTAAAACCCCTTTTTATGATAAATTTTGAGAAAGGGGAATAGGAACGAAATAAACTAGAATAATAAAAAAAACCTGTTTTTCTTCTTTTTTCTTATATCTTTATCGAAAGATAGAACTCTTGGCACAATTCATAAATTAACGGAACGTCTAATTCTTTTTCGTAATTAAAAATTATATTATAGGTTGGAATATCTATTTGATGTTGCTACAAAAAGTTTTTTATTCAAGGATTAAGTTAAGTTATTGATCAACAAAAAAATGACATTTTAAAAATTAAAAGATGAGATTAATTCAGAAGCACTTTTTTTTTTATATATATTTCAAGGTTCAAATATATATTTAAACTATAGCAAACAGAATTCCGTTGGTCTAATTTGGGAACTTAGGATAAGTTTTAACTCTATCCTACGAAAGAAAATATCAAGATAAACAAGAGAAAGATAAATAAAAATTTAATG